ATATATATTATTTTTTATTTTATAAACAATATATATATCACATATTTTTTGTGGATATGTTCCTTTAGGTACGTTTTTTCTTGCTTTTGGGGTTTGACAAGATATGATGAGGTTATCAGTACTTAGGGGGGTAGGGGGGTTTGACGAAAATCTTCCGGGGGGAAACTTAAAGGTCTTTGGTCCTGTAACAGTATCTTTATGCACATGAAATAATTTAATGCAATTATCCAGTAATGTCTTTTCATCAAGCAGGTACTGTTAGCATGAAACATTTATGTTCAACCCGGGTTTTTTGATTACCAACACTGTGAAATGGTGAAGAAAAAGCCCCCAAACAGAAAAACCCCTATGCCTATAAGAGAACGCCCGGCTTGGTGGGTAACGAGTCGAATGAACCACACCAATAACCTATGTCAGGATAGTTCACAGTGTGAGTAGTTCGAGTCTTAAGTACCTGAAATAGGAACCAAATGCCAGGAATAGTGCACTAGGTGCTACCCCCACAATTTGTGTCCCTGATTCTATCATTAAACGTATGCCCCTGAATTGTGCTTGTTGGTCGGTTCTTACTGTGAGTTTTTTGGAAGTTTACAATTTTAATTGATTTTTGCAAGGAAAATTCTGAGGGGCATTTTTATTGGATTACGCAATTTCCTAATGTCGAATTAAATCTACTTGTGAAAATTGCTTTTATGTCTATGTCATTTAAATAATTTTTTTCTTGCTTGAATGTTGGGTTTCATTATAATCTGATAAAGGATGTAATTGTAAGTACCTCATGATGTGGTATAAAGCATAATATGTACATCTTGCAAGGAAATAAAAAAATTTAAGAGTATGTTAATCATGAAATTAATCATGGTCTATAGCGATTAATGTTTATTAGACATAATATAACATGTCAGAAGGTAGTTTAATTTATGATCTTAGCTTTGGGAGCTAAGGATGAGAGTTAAAATCTCTCCCTTTTGATTGCGCTAGAAAGAATTTTAATCTTTATTCTCCGATTTACAAGGCCGGTGCTTTTAAATTAAGCTACTAGGGCTAGGTTATCAGTTGAGTATTTTGTTCTCTATTCAAGCAATTAGTGGATTTAGTACTAAGAATAGAGAGAAATAAAGAACAGATGCTGTTTGGCCAATAATAATGAAGGGATGTTCTACTGGCATTCCTCCAATTCAGGTTAAAACAAGCATATCTGCTACTAATAGTCAAAATAGAATTTGTGAGGCGGGACGGAATGTAAGTGCTCGTTGCTTGGATGTATGGAGGAAAGGGACTAGTATTAAAACTAGAATTGAGAACAAAAGTGCTAATACACCTCCAAGTTTGTTTGGAATAGAACGGAGAATAGCATATGCAAAAAGGAAATATCATTCGGGTTTAATGTGTGGAGGGGTAACTATGGGATTAGCGGGAATAAAATTGTCTGGATCTCCTAACACGTTAGGGTAAAAGAGGGCTAGCGAAGTGAGTGCAGTTAACATAATAATAAAGCCAAGAAGGTCTTTATAAGAAAAGTATGGGTGGAATGGAATTTTGTCCGCATCTGAGTTTAGGCCGGCGGGGTTATTAGATCCTGTTTCATGTAGAAACAGTAAGTGAAGCACTGTGGCGGCGAGGACAACAAATGGGAGGAGGAAGTGGAATGCAAAGAAACGGGTGAGAGTAGCGTTATCAACTGAAAAGCCGCCCCAGATTCATTGAACTAATGAGTTGCCTACGTAGGGAACAGCGGATAATAGGTTTGTAATAACTGTAGCGCCTCAGAAAGATATTTGACCTCAGGGTAGAACATATCCAACGAAAGCTGTTATTATTACTAGAAGGAAAAGAACCACTCCGATATTTCATGTTTCTTTATAGAGGTAGGAGCCGTAATATAGTCCACGGGCGATGTGTATGTAAAGACAGATGAAAAAGAATGATGCACCGTTGGCGTGAAGATTTCGAATGAGTCAGCCATAATTTACATCTCGACAGATGTGTGCTACAGATGAAAAGGCTGTTGAGATGTCAGAAGTATAATGCATGGCAAGGAATAGTCCTGTGAGGATTTGGGTAATTAGGCAAAGGCCCAATAGGGAGCCGAAGTTTCATATAGCTGAGATATTGGAGGGGGTAGGTAGGTCAACTAGGGCGTCATTGGCGATTTTTAAAATAGGATGGGTTTTTCGTAGGTTTGCCATTAAAGGTTTCTATAGTTGAATTACAACGATGGTTTTTCATATCATTAGTCCTGGTTAGAATCCGGGTGGAAATTATGGAATATTTTTCTTTTTTGTTCATGACTTTATTAATTTTAGGGGTTTTGGGGGTTGCTTCTAATCCTGCACCATATTTTGCAGCATTAGGGCTAGTTTTGGGTGCGGGGGGAGGTTGTGGAATATTAGCGGGTTGTGGAGGTTCTTTTGTCTCTTTGGTGCTCTTGTTAATTTATCTAGGTGGTATGCTGGTTGTGTTTGCTTACTCTGCTGCTCTAGCCGCGGAGCCTTATCCTGAATCTTGGGGGGACTGATCTGTCGTGGGGTACGTAGTTGGATATGGTTTATTATGCCTTGTGGGGGCTTTAATACTTGTTGGGAAAGAAGGGCGGAGTTACTTCATGATGGATGATTTTCATGGGTTTTCAGTTTTGCGTAGTGATTTTGGGGGTGTATCATATATTTATTATTTGGGAGGAGAAATACTTATGATCTGCGGGTGGGGTTTGTTGCTCACGTTGTTTGTGGTCCTTGAGTTGTCTCGTGGACGAGAGCGTGGGGCTTTACGAGCAATTTAGTTGAGGGAGGCAATTAGTATAGCAATGAACGATGTCAGGAGAAATGCACCTAGATAAGTTTTGACAAGTCCTTGTTGAGGGTCGTTTGTTACTTTGATCATTGTGACTTGCGTTATTGCTGTGCCTTTTGGGCCGGCTTTTTCGAGTCAATTTTGGTCAACTGCTTGAGTGGCGGCGGTTTGTCCTAATATTAATATAATTTTAGGTATTGTTCGGTGTATAACTGAGGGGTAGTAGCCAAGCATGTTCGAAAAGTTATGGGGTTTAATTTTGGGTGTTGTTTTTAACTGTTTGTTTGTTAGATTAGCGAGGTCTATGGCTATAATAAGTCCTATAATAGTAACGATGAGGGCTATGAGCTTTAGTATTAGTGGCATTGTTATAACTTGTGTCTTGGTTGGCATAAAGTTTGATGTAAGAATTAAGCCTGCAATGATGCTTCCTCAGGCGAGGCGTTTAATTGGGTTAATAAGTGTAGGAGCATTTTCATTGATAGGAGATAAAGGTATAATTCGGGGCTGTCCTATTGACGCAAAGAAAATAATTCGGAAGCTGTAAATTGCTGTAAAGGATGTTGCTAATAAAGTCAGCACAAGGGCTCAGGCGTTTAGGGTAGATGTGTTTAAAGATTCAATAATTGCATCTTTCGAAAAGAATCCTGCTAGGAAAGGGGTGCCTGTTAAGGCTAGGCTCCCTAAAGTTATACATGATGAGGTAAACGGTATTGTTTTGTGAAGACCTCCTATTTTTCGGATGTCTTGTTCATTATTAAGGCTGTGAATTACAGAACCTGAGCACAGAAATAATATTGCTTTAAAGAAGGCGTGTGTACAGATGTGGAGAAAAGCTAGCTGAGGTTGGTTTAAGCCAATTGTTACTATTATTAGTCCTAGCTGGCTGGATGTCGAGAAGGCTACAATTTTTTTGATGTCGTTTTGAGTTAGGGCACAGGCTGCTGTAAAAAGGGTTGTTAGGGCTCCAAGACATAGACAAGTTGTAAGGGCTGTCTGGTTATTTTCCATGATTGGGTGGAGGCGAATTAATAGGAAGATGCCTGCAACGACTATTGTACTAGAATGTAATAGGGCAGATACCGGCGTAGGGCCTTCTATTGCAGATGGAAGTCAAGGGTGAAGCCCAAACTGGGCTGATTTTCCAGTAGCTGCGAGGATTAGTCCTATTAATGGAAGAGTGAGATCTATATTTTGAGTTGTGACAAAAATTTGTTGTATTTCTCAGCTATTAGTGTTTATTGCTAGTCATGCTATAGTTATAATAAGCCCAATGTCTCCTACTCGGTTATAAATGACGGCCTGAAGGGCCGCGGTATTTGCGTCTGCTCGACCATATCATCAACCAATTAAGAGGAATGATATGATGCCAACACCTTCTCATCCAATGAAGAGTTGGAATATGTTGTTGGCTGTGACAAGGGTAATTATGGCAATTAGGAAAGTTAATAAGTATTTGAAAAAGCGGTTTATATAAGGATCAGTTGCTATATATCAGGAGGCAAACTCTAGAATTGATCAGGTGACGTACAGTGCAATTGGGGTAAAAATAATTGAGAATTGATCAAATTTGAAGCTTATGTTTAGGTCAAAAGTTATTGTATTGATTCAGGACCAATTTGTAATGATTGCTTCTATCCCTTGGTCGAAGAAGATAAATAGGGGTATTAGGCTAATAAAAAAGGACAGTTGAACTGCTGTTTTTACATGGTGTAATGCTCAGGTCTTGTTAAGAGGTGTGGGATTAAGTGTTGTGATAATTGGCAAAATTAGTACAACTATTATAAGAATAAGTGTTGAGTTAAATAGTAGTGTGGTGAAATACATAGCCTCTACTTGGAGTTGCACCAAGAGTTTTTGGTTCCTAAGACCAACGGATGAACTATTATCCTTTAGGGGCCAAGGGACCCATGGATTTTAACCGTGGTTTAGAAAAATTAGCACTTTTCCAAGATTACTTTATTCCCTCGGTAAATAAGAAGGTTTTATCTTCTATCTCTAGAATCACAATCTAGAATTTTGTTTAAACTATATTAACATATGCATCACCCTCATATAAGTTCGGGTTTTACTATTAGGAGAATGAGGGGAATTACGTGGAGGATAATTAGTAAATGTTCTCGAGTGTGGGAAGGTTCTAGGCCAACGATATGATTGGGTATGGGGCCACGTTGGGTTATCAAGAATATGTATAAGGAGTATGCGGCTGTAATAAGGGTTCCAGTCCCTGTTAGGATAATAGTAAAATAGGATCAATTGAACACTGAGGTAATGATTATTAGTTCTCCTATCAGATTGGGTAAAGGAGGAAGCGCCAGGTTTGCCAGGGAACAAATAAACCATCAAGTGGCTATTAGGGGTAGAAGGGTTTGGAGACCTCGTGCTAGGAGAAGGGTACGACTGTGAGTTCGTTCATAGTTGGTGTTTGCTATGCAGAAGAGTGCGGAAGAGACAAGGCCATGGGCAATTATCAGAATAATTGCTCCTGTAAATCCTCACGGGGTTTGAATTAAGATTCCCGCGGCTACTAGGCCTATGTGACTAACTGAGGAATAAGCAATTATAGATTTTAGATCTGTTTGTCGTATGCAGATTGTTCCGGTCATGATGATTCCTCAGAGGGCAAGAATAATAAATGGATAAGCAAGTTCTTTGGTTAAGGGAGTAAGAATTGTTATGATTCGCATTATTCCATAGCCTCCTAGTTTAAGTAATACTGCGGCAAGTACTATTGAACCTGCAATTGGTGCCTCAACGTGTGCTTTTGGTAATCAGAGATGTACACCATAGAGGGGTATTTTTACTAGAAAGGCAATTAAGCATCCGGCCCATCAGAACTTAATACTTCAGTCAGCTGTGTGAAAGTCTGTGTGTTGAATAATAAGTATAGATAAGGATCCAAGATCTTTTTGTAAAATAAGCAGGGCTACTAGTAAAGGCAAGGAGCCCGCTAGCGTATAAAATAGAAAATATGTGCCTGCGTTTAGGCGCTCTGCTTGATTTCCTCAACGGGTGATGATAATAAGGGTGGGGATTAAGGTTGCTTCAAATATAATATAAAATATTATAATCTCTGTTGAGCCAAAGGCTAGAATCAAAAAAATTTGTAGAAATGTTAGAAGCATGATAAATGTTCGTTGTCGGTTAACTGGTTCTACAGCTACATGATTTTGGCTTGCAATAATTATAAGGGGAAGGAGTCAGCAGGAGAGTACAAGTAGGGGGGTGGATAGGGGATCTGTTGCTAGATAGAGGTTTGAGGTGCATCAGCCCGTTTCTGCTTCTCATTTTATTCAGGTGAGGCTAATAATTGCAATTACTAGTCCTTGTGAGGAGGTAGTTGCTCATAGTCATTTTTTGTCTACGAGCCATGTGGTGGGGAGTATTATAATAGTAGGAATTAGGACTTTTAGCATTGTAAGAGGTTTAGAGCTTTTAGGTGATCTGTTCCATGGGTTCGGGATGTGGCTACTAATAGTGCTAAACCTGCGCTGGCTTCACAGGCGGAGAAGGCTAGAAGTATTATTGGCGTGGGAGAAAAAACGCTTGAACCTGTTTGAATAGATCATAGGGCCAAGGCAACATATAGTGAGAGCATTATAGCTTCTAGGCAAAGTAGTGCGGATAGAAGGTGTTTCCGGTGGAAGGCTAGGCCGGATAGTCCTAAGGTAAATGCAATGGAAAATGAAAAATGAGTTGGGGTCATAAGATGATCATGGATTTGAACCACGATTTGCTGAGCCGAAATCAGCGGTCTTTTTTAGACTAACCATCTATTCAGCCCATTCAAGGCCTCCTTGGGCTCATTCATAAGCGAGGCCAATGGTTAAGAGAATAATAATTAGTGTAGCTCAGAGTAGGGTTTGTGGGGTGGTTACTAGTTGATTACCTCATGGAAGGGGTAGTAGCAGGGCAATTTCTAGGTCAAATAATAGAAAGAGGATTGCAACTAGGAAGAAGCGTATTGAGAAGGGTAAACGGGCAGACCCTAGGGGATCAAAACCACATTCGTAGGGGGATAATTTTTCTGAGTCGGGGTTCATCTGTGGGAGTCAAAATGATACAAAGATTAGTACGCATGATAAGGCTGTTGTAATTATAAAAATTGAGATAATTGGGTTCATTATCTTTCCCTGGATTTTAACCAGGATTAAATAATTGGAAGTCATTTGTATTTGTTTGATACTAGAAAGATTATGAGCCTCATCAGTAGATTGAAATATAGAGGAAAAGTCATACAACATCAACGAAGTGTCAGTATCATGCTGCGGCCTCAAAACCAAAGTGGTGTTCTGATGTAAAGTGGTACTTTACCTGTCGTAAAAGACATACGGCTAGAAAGGTTGAGCCAATAATTACATGTAGTCCATGGAAACCTGTAGCAACAAAAAATGTTGAACCATAAACACCATCAGCAATTGTAAAAGGAGCTTCATAATATTCTATTGCTTGAAGGAAGGTAAAGTAGAAACCTAGTAAAATAGTTAAGGTTAGAGATTGAATTGCTTGTTTTCGTTCTCCTTCTATAATGCTGTGGTGGGCTCATGTTACGGTAACGCCAGAAGCAAGTAGAACAGCTGTGTTAAGTAAGGGTACTTCAAATGGGTCTAAAGTAATAATCCCAGTAGGAGGTCAGCAAGCCCCTAGTTCAGGTGTAGGGGCAAGGCTGGAGTGATAAAATGCTCAAAAGAAACCTAAGAAAAAGAAAACCTCTGAGGTAATAAAAAGAATTATACCATATCGTAAGCCTTTTTGTACAGGAGGAGTGTGGTGTCCTTGAAAGGTTCCTTCTCGAACAATATCTCGTCATCATTGATATATTGTGAGCAATAATAGTAGTATTCCTAGTGTAATTAAGGTTAGGGACTGGAAGTGAAATCATATGGCGGTTCCGGAAGTAACAAGTAGAGCAGCTACTGCTCCTGTTAAAGGCCATGGGCTTGGGTCAACTATGTGGTATGCGTGTGCTTGGTGTGCCATTATACGTTTTCTTGTAGATAGAGGCTTAAGAGTAAGACAAATACATAAGCTTGAATTATTGCAACTGCCACCTCTAAAAGGGTAAGCAGGAAGAGCACCAGGGCTGTGAGAATAGCCACAGTTGGTATTAGTGGGAGAAGTACAAAGACAGCGGTGGCAATTAGTTGAATTAAAAGGTGACCTGCTGTTAAGTTTGCAGTAAGCCGGACCCCTAGGGCGAGGGGACGAATAAAGAGACTAATGGTTTCGATAATAATAAGTACTGGGATTAAGGGTACAGGAGTTCCTTCAGGTAATAGATGTCCTAGAGCAACGGTTGGTTGATTTCGTATTCCAATAATTACTGTTGCAAGTCATAGAGGTACTGCAAATGCTATATTTAGGGATAGTTGGGTGGTTGGGGTAAAGGTATATGGGAGAAGACCTAATAGGTTTATAGAAATTAGGAACAGTATTAATGAGGTGAAAAGAGTGGCTCATTTATGGCCTGCTGGATTTAAGGGTGTAAAGATTTGTTGTGTAAATAAGCCAATAAACCATCCTTGAAGGGTTAGGAGTCGATTATTTAGTCACCGGTGGGTACAAGTTGGGTAGAGGAGTCAAGGTAAGAGTAGAGCGAGACCTATAAGAGGAATGCCAATTAGTGTGGGGCTTATAAATTGGTCAAAGAAGTTTAATGCCATGGTCAATTTCAAGGGTTAGTTGTTGTGCTTTCGGCCGTGCGGGGATTAGGTTCATTATTAAAAGTATGAGATATTACTTTGGTAGGTGCAATAAAAATGAATACCAGTCAAGAGAATACGAGGATTAAAAATCAAGGGCTTGGGTTTAATTGGGGCATATCACTAAGGGTGGTCGGAATCACCATTCTTTAGCTTAAAAGGCTAACGCTAGTTCCTGTTTAGCTTCTTAGTGAGGCGTCTTCGAGTATTGTAGAAGATCAGGATTCAAAGTGATGTAGAGGGACTGTTTCTACTACGATGGGTATAAAGCTATGGTTAGCACCGCAGATTTCAGAACATTGTCCATAATAAACCCCGGGGCGAGCTGCGATAAATGCTGTTTGGTTGAGTCGGCCTGGTACTGCATCCATTTTTACCCCTAGGGCAGGGACGGCTCATGAGTGGAGTACATCTTCTGCTGTTACTAATACACGTACTGGTGATTCTATTGGTACAACTATTCGGTGGTCTGTTTCTAATAGACGGAATTGTCCTGGTGTTAAGTCTTGAGTTGGGATTATATAGGAATCGAAGCTCAGGTCTTCATAGTCTGTATATTCATAACTTCAGTATCACTGGTGGCCAATTGCTTTAATTGTAAGATGAGGATCATTAATTTCGTCTATAAGATATAAAATTCGTAATGAAGGGAGTGCGATTAAAATTAGGATGACTGCTGGGAGTACAGTTCAAACAATTTCAATCTCTTGTGAATCTAGAATATAGGTGTCAGTTAGTGTGGTTGTAACTATAGCTACAATAATATAAAGGACAAGGGTGCTGATCAGGAAAACAATTATTAGTGCGTGGTCGTGGAAGTGAAGAAGTTCTTCTATTACTGGAGATGCTGCATCTTGGAAACCTAATTGGGAGGGGTATGCCATTAAGATACGCGGGGTTTTAACCCACAATTTCGTCTTGACAAGGCGATGTAATTTTTGTTACTAGTATCTTATTAAGAGAGTGACAGAGTGGTGATGTGGTCGGCTTGAAACCGTCCTATGGGGGTTCAATTCCTTCCTTTCTTGAATATTTAATAACTTTTCCGTATAGAGGGTTGGTGTCTCAGAATTTATAATCTCATGCTGGGTGAACTCGCACATATCCGGGTTCTTCAAATGTGTGATAGGGTGGAGGGCAGCCATGTAATCATTCAACGTTTGTATGTGTAAGTTCTACTCATTTAACTGTTCGTTTTGATGCAAAGGCTTCTCACAGAATAAACAGGAAAAGGATGACGGCGGTAAGAGAAACTAAGGAACCAATAGAAGAAATTGTATTTCATAAAGTGTAAGCATCAGGGTAGTCTGAGTATCGTCGAGGTATACCTGCTAAACCTAAAAAATGTTGAGGAAAGAATGTAAGATTTACTCCAATAAACATGATTCCAAAGTGAATTTTAGTTCAGGTGTCATGTAGTGTATATCCTGTAAAGAGTGGGAATCAGTGTACAAACCCTCCTATAATGGCGAAAACAGCTCCTATAGAAAGGACATAGTGAAAATGTGCTACAACATAATATGTATCATGTAGAACGATGTCGATTGATGAGTTGGCTAGAACAATGCCTGTTAAACCCCCTACTGTAAAAAGGAAAATAAATCCTAGGGCCCAGAGTAAAGGGGTTTCTCATTTAATTTGGCCTCCATGAAGAGTGGCTAATCAGCTGAAAACTTTTACACCGGTAGGGATTGCGATAATTATTGTAGCTGAAGTAAAATAAGCTCGTGTATCTACATCTATTCCTACTGTAAACATGTGATGCGCTCATACAATAAATCCTAAAAGTCCAATCGCTATTATTGCTCATACCATGCCCATGTACCCAAATGGTTGAGGTTTTCCTGCATAGTATGCAACAATGTGAGAAATTATTCCGAAGCCGGGAAGAATTAAGATATAAACCTCCGGATGACCAAAGAATCAGAACAAGTGTTGATAAAGAATTGGGTCACCACCCCCTGCAGGGTCAAAGAAGGTTGTATTTAGGTTTCGATCTGTTAAAAGCATTGTAATACCAGCGGCTAGAACTGGAAGGGAGAGTAGAAGAAGAACTGCTGTTACTAAGACTGCTCATACAAACAATGGTGTTTGGTATTGTGTAATAGCAGGGGGTTTTATGTTAATAATGGTTGTAATAAAGTTGATTGCTCCTAGAATTGAAGAGACACCTGCTAGATGAAGAGAAAAAATGGTTAAATCAACAGATGCTCCGGCGTGGGCTAGATTTCCTGCAAGAGGGGGATAGACAGTTCATCCGGTACCAGCTCCTGCTTCAACGCCAGAAGAAGCTAAAAGTAGAAGAAATGAAGGAGGAAGAAGTCAGAAGCTTATATTATTTATCCGAGGAAATGCTATGTCTGGGGCACCAATCATTAGAGGGATTAGTCAATTTCCGAAACCCCCAATTATAATTGGCATTACTATAAAGAAAATCATTACGAAAGCATGGGCTGTTACGATTACATTATAAATTTGGTCATCACCTAGTAGGGCCCCGGGCTGACTTAGTTCTGCTCGGATTAATAGGCTCAATGCGGTGCCGACCATTCCGGCTCAGGCCCCAAATACTAAATACAGGGTGCCGATATCTTTATGGTTGGTAGAGAAGAATCAACGGGTGATTGCCACAGGTAAGGTAGCCAAGTGTTTAGGCGGTGGACTGTAGTTCCATGCACAAAGGTTTGATTCCTTTTCTTATCAAGTTCTGTGGTGTAAGGCACACTAGATTGCAAACCTGGAAGCGCAGATTAGACCCTGCCAGAACTTCCCCTCCCCGGAGACGGGGAAGTAGTCAGATGCCCGCTGGTTTAGGCGCCTAGCTGTTAACTAGGATTATTGAGGGATCGAGGCCCTCCTGTCTATTAAGGCCTTAGCTTAATTAAAGCGTTTGATTTGCATTCAATTAATGTGGGATAAAGTCCCGCAGGTCTTATCAGAGGCTGGGAGGGTCTAACTCCCGCTTAAGGCTTTGAAGGCCTTTGGTCTAACTATCCTAAGTCTCTATAATGTGAGAGCTATAGCAGCTGGTGTGACAGGCAATATTGCTAATGAAATAATTGCTATTAAAGCCAGTGGGGTTTTAATAGTCATTTTTAAACGTCAGGGGGACTTATTGTTAATTACATTAGGGGTGGAAGTTAGTGTTATGTTATAGCATAATCGAAGATAAAAAAAGAGGCTCAGTAGGGCGGTGAGGACAAGGATGGTAGCGGTCGCGGGGAGGTTTTGTTTTGTTATTTCTTGAAGAATTATTCATTTTGGTATGAAGCCGGTAAGTGGGGGAAGGCCGCCTAGGGAAAGTATGATGATTATGGCGATGGTGACTATTGCTGGAGTTTTCGTTCATATTGTTGATAGAGAATTGATGGTTGTTGCTGAAAGAGCTTTTAGGGTTATAAAGGTAGCTGAGGTTATAATAACATAAACCATCAGATTGAGGATTATTAGTTCTGGTGAATATTTAAGTACAATTATTATTCAGCCTATGTGTGCGATTGAAGAATATGCTATAATTTTTCGTAGCTGTGTTTGGTTTAGTCCTCCTCAGCCCCCAACAAGAGTTGAAGTCAATCCTAACAGTAGGAGAATGGTAGGATCAACATTGGGTGATAGTTGGTAAATTAGGGTTATCGGGGCAAGTTTTTGTCATGTCGAGAGAATGAGTCCGGTTGTAAGATCTAATCCTTGAAGTACTTCTGGTAATCATAGGTGGGTAGGGGCCAGTCCAATTTTTATACCTAAAGAGATTATGGTAACAGTGCTGGCCATGGGATGGGAAAGTTGTTGAATTTGTCACTCTCCTATCACTCAAGCGTTTGAGGTGGTAGCAAATAAGATTACTGCTGCGGCAGCTGCTTGTGCGAGAAAATATTTTGTTGTAGCTTCAACTGCTCGGGGGTGATGATGTTGGGCTATTAGGGGAATAATAGCGAGTGTATTAATTTCTAGGCCTATTCATGCTAGTAATCAGTGGGAGCTGGCGAATGTAATAGTAGTTCCTAGACCTAGGCTTGCGATAAGAATAAATAATACTCAGGGGTTCATTAGTAAAAGAAGGATTTTAACCAACATGTTCGGGGTATGGGCCCGAGAGCTTAATTAGCTGATTTTACTAGGAGGTGGTGTAGCGGAAGCACTAGGAGTTTTGATCTCTTGAGCATGGGTTCGATTCCCTTTCTCCTAAGGAAGTGAGAGGGTTTTAACCTCCATGATCCACTCTATCAAAGTGGCCCTTTAATTTCAGGCACGCTTCCTTTAAAATTGAGGGGGTAAACCTGCTAATGCAATTGGTAGAGCTATATTCCATAGCAATAATGCTAAGGCTAGGGGAAGGAAATTTTTTCACACTAGGTGTATAAGTTGATCATATCGAAAACGAGGGTATGAAGCTCGTACTCATAAAAAGGCTACTGATAGTAGGGCGGCTTTGAATATAAGATTAATTGTTGTTAATTCTGGTATAAGTGGGTTGTGTATTGCTCCCAGGAATAGAATTGTAGATAGGGTATTTATTAATAAAATGTTCGAGTATTCAGCTAGGAAAAACAAAGCAAAGGGTCCCCCCGCATATTCTACGTTAAAGCCAGAGACTAGCTCTGATTCTCCCTCTGTTAGGTCAAAAGGAGCTCGATTAGTTTCTGCTAGGGTTGAAACATACCATATGGCAGCTAGTGGTCATTCTGGGGCAAGAAGCCAGATTGCTTCTTGGGCTGTATTAAATATAGTCAAGTTAAACCCTCCTGTCATAATGACTATAGATAATAGAATTAGTCCTAGACTAACTTCATAGGAAATTGTTTGTGCAACAGCCCGTAGGGCTCCAATTAAGGCATACTTTGAATTTGAAGCTCAGCCTGAGCCTAAGATTGAATAAACGGCAAGGCTAGAAAGAGCGAGCACAAATAATATTCCTAGATTTAGGGTAATCACAGGATAAGGTATTGGGATAGGTGCTCATATTATTAAGGCAAGGGTGAGGGCAAGAGTTGGTGTTGCTAAAAATAGAAAAGGTGAAGAGGTTGATGGGCGGATAGGCTCTTTGATGAATAGTTTAACTCCATCGGCAATTGGCTGCAGCAGTCCATAGGGGCCAACGACGTTTGGTCCTTTTCGTAATTGTATATAACCTAATACTTTTCGTTCTAGTAGAGTCAAAAAAGCAACAGCTAACAGGATTGGCACAATATAAGCTAGGGGATTAATAATGTGGGTTATAATTGAGGTCATAGCTGAAGGAGAGGATTTGAACCTCCGATAAAAAGGGCTTAGGCCTTTCGCAATTACCAGGCTCTGCCACCTTAGCATGCCATTATCTTCGGCAATTATGTCTTCTTCATTAGCCATTTTATATGGTTTCAGTAGGTTGAAGTGGGGCTTGGTGTTTTGTAGGCCCCCCTATCCCGGTCCTTTCGTACTAGGGATAGGCTTGGTCATAGATAGAAACCGACCTGGATTACTCCGGTCTGAACTCAGATCACGTAGGACTATTAATCGTTGAACAAACGAACCCTTAATAGCGGCTGCACCATTAGGATGTCCTGATCCAACATCGAGGTCGTAAACCCCCTCGTCGATATGAACTCTGGGAAGGGATTGCGCTGTTATCCCTAGGGTAACTCGGTTCGTTGATCAGGCTCAGGCCTGGGTCATGATTAGTCAGATTTTCTGAAACTTAGAATTGTGTGTCTTAGCTTAAGGGTTTTCCCGTTCTACATGGAGGCTTTTTTCTCCTCCACGGTCGCCCCAACCGAAGGCAGGTTGATCATTGGTTTTTGTTTTCCTAATATTTGTATAAGTAAGGCTTGGTGTACTTGATCATTTGCCTAAAGCTCCATAGGGTCTTCTCGTCTTATGTTATTATGCCCGCTTCTGCACGGGCAGATCAATTTCATTGACTAGGGGAAGGAGACAGTTAAGTCCTCGTTATGCCATTCATACAGGTCTCCATTTAAAAGACAAGTGATTACGCTACCTTCGCGCGGTTAGGATACCGCGGCCGTTAAACATTGCTGTCACAGGGCAGGCGGGACCTCTAATACTTCATTATTAGCAAGAGGCGATGTTTTTGGTAAACAGGCGGGACTCTAATTTGCCGAGTTCCTTCTTCTCCTTTTAGTCTTTCCCAGGCGCATTCCTGTGTCGGGATGACGGTATTTTTGGCATAGTTTTCTTGTTTTTTAATCTCTTTGCCATACCCTCTTTTGGGTCCGTTAGCTATCAGTGGTAGGTCCTGTCTGATTCACGATTATGCGGGGAGAGGATCATATTCCTCTTATTACTAATTTTAGCATTATCTTCTCTATATGTTTATAGGGGGGCTCAATGTTTTCTGGGGGGTAGGGTTTAGTTATTTTGAATTCTTGGTCAAGTCTTGCTTGAGCTTTAACGCTGTCTTTACAGGTGGCTGCTTTTAGGCCCACTGGGGGAGGTGCCTTGGTTTTTTATCCTTTTCCACCCTGATAAGGTTGTGTCCTTTTTCAAAAGAGCTGTACCTCTTTTGACTAACTGCTATGCTTTGCTTATCTTTTTTTATATAAAGTTAGAAGTTCATAGCGCTGAACTTATATTCATTTTTTGAGCAACCAGCTATCACCAGGTTCGGTAGGCTTATCACTTCTACTCGGAGGTCTCTCCACTCTTTTGCTACAGAGACGGATTTGCCCCTTTGGGCTGCCTCGGAGTAGCTCTCCTGGTTTCGGGAGGCCAAACTTAAGTTCTCTTTGCTTGGGTTTTCTTGCTAAATCATGATGCAAAAGGTACGAGGGTTAGTCTCTGCTTTTCATTGCTTTGTTGGGTTATTTCATTTCTTTTTCAGCTTTCCCTTGCGGTACTTTTTCTATTGCTCTGATTGCCTTTTCTATCACCTATACTAAGGGGGTAAAATGTTTTAATATGCTAGTATAATCTTTTTATGTATATCTTAAATTTATGGTTGTGTTCAGGCTAGCTATTTGGCTTAGAACGATTCGATTTGCACGAGTGTCTTCTCGGTGTAAGGGAGATGCTTTTCTATTTAGCTACGTTCTAATTGTTCCAAGTGCACCTTCCAGTACACTTACCATGTTACGACTTGCCTCCTCTCTATTGGCTTTAGGTTTTTATATACTTCAATTTCGTTTTTCGAGGAGAGTGACGGGCGGTGTGTACGCGCCTCAGGGCCGGTTTCAAAAGAACTCTCTTTTTTCTTTTTACTGCTAAATCCACCTTCAATAGTACTTTTTCAATACTTTTTCCGTAGTATTCTGATACCAGAAAATGTAGCCCATCTCTTTCCCTTCCATTCGCTACACCTCGACCTGACGTGTTGGGTATTACCCATTTTGCTTACTTTTATTCCCTCAAAAGGTAAACTGGCGACGGCGGTATATAGGCGGGGTTGGCAAGGAAGGGTGAGGTTTAACGGGGATCATCGGTTATAGGACAGGCTCCTCTAGGTGGGTTTGAGGCACCGCCAAGTCCCTTGGGTTTTAAGCTAGGGCTCGTAGTTCCCTGGCGGGCGAGTCTTGTAAGTTTATCGCCTTAGTTTAAGGCTGAGCATAATGGGGTATCTAATCCCAGTTTGTATCTTAGCTGTCGTGAGTTCAAGGTTAATAGAACCACTTTCGTTGTTGGGCTTCGTGACCCCCATGGCGTATGACAGCATAGGGGGTGTTTGGCTCTAGTTTTGATTATCTTTAATCACACTTTACGCCGTGGTGCATCAATTCGAGCCTCTCGTATAACCGCGGTTGCTGGCACGAGTTTTACCGGCTCTGTTAGCCCTAACTAAGTCAAGCTTTCGCTTATGGCTTAATGTTTGTCACTGCTGCGTTCCCTTGGGGGTGTGGCTAAGCAAGGCGTTTTGGGCTACTAGTGTGTGCCTGATGCCTGCTCCTTTTCTCCTGCCGGGGGGAAAGGGCATTCTCACAGGGGTGCGGGTACTTGCATGTGTAAGTCGGGCTATAACTGATGTTAAAGTCAGGACCAAGCTTTTTTGTTATTGGAGCTTTTCACGGCTCATCTTGGCATCTTCAGTGCCATGCTTTAGATTAAGCTACATTAAC